TTTAGTTGGAACTTTAGGGGGTTCTCTAAAAAAGATAGCGAAAAAGATTATTCCTAAAGTCGAGACTAAGAGGAATGTATAAACCAATGCTTCCATAGATTTCATCGTGGTTTACAATTATAGCTTTCATACCTGTTTATTTTGGATCATCTCCCATATAAAGAAAAAGAAGGAACAAGAGTTAAAAAATGCAATTATTCAAATCAAGATTAATCCAGTTCCCTATGTAAAATCAAAATTACACCAAAAAATATAGTAAAAAAAAAAAGGAACAACACAAAAAGAAAGAATGTTCTATCAGACTATTTGTCTTCTTGTAGTTGGATCTCCCAGTTTTTGGAATGCTCCAAATTCGACTTGAGCATCCAAATCAGGATCGATACCAGCAAAAACATCTCTGAACAAAGTTCTAGCACCATGCCAAATGTGCCCGAAAAAGAAGAGAAGAGCAAACGAAGCATGTCCAAAAGTAAACCAACCCCTCGGGCTGCTACGAAAAACACCATCCGATTTCAAAGTAGCACGATCTAATTCAAAAATTTCACCCAATTGAGCACGTCTAGCATATTTTTTCACAGTAGCAGGATCACTATAACTGACTCCGTTGAGTTCGCCACCATAGAACTCAACAGTTACACCTACTTGTTCGACACTATACTTCGATTCTGCCCTTCGAAAAGGAACATCGGCTCTAACAATTCCGTCTCCGTCTACCAAAACAACCGGAAATGTCTCAAAAAAAGTAGGCATACGTCGTACAAAAAGTTCACGCCCCTCTTTATCTCTAAAGATAGGATGTCCTAACCAACCGACGGCTATTCCATCTCCATTATCCATTGAGCCCGCTCTAAATAATCCCCCTTTTGCCGGATTATTGCCGATGTAATCATAAAAAGCTAATTTTTCGGGAATTTTAGACCAAGCTTCTGATAAACTTTGATTTTCGGCTAGCCCAGCACCAACTCGTCGATATATTTCTTGCTGGAAGTATCCCTGATCCCATTGATAACGAGTTGGACCAAATAATTCAATCGGGGTTGTTGCTGAACCATACCACATTGTTCCAGCAACAACAAAAGCTGCAAAAAATACAGCAGCGATACTACTGGAAAGGACGGTTTCAATATTTCCCATACGCAATCCCTTGTATAGACGTTGGGGTGGACGCACACTAAGATGGAAAAGGCCCGCTAATATACCCAATGTCCCTGCTGCAATATGATGAGAGGCTATTCCACCGGGAACAAAAGGATCAAAACCTTCTACACCCCATGCGGGATTTACGGATTGCACCCTTCCGGTTAGGCCATAAGGATCGGACACCCATATTCCAGGACCATACAATCCGGTTACATGAAATGCGCCAAAACCAAAACAAGCCACCCCTGCAAGAAATAAATGAATTCCAAATATTTTTGGCAAATCCAAAGAGGGTTTTCCTGTACGTTCATCACAAAAGATTTCTAGATCCCAATAGACCCAATGCCAGATAGCCGCCAAAAAGCACAAGCCCGAAAACACAATATGTGCTCCGGCCACACCTTCATAACTCCAAATACCCGGATTCGTCGTAGTCCCCCCTGTGATACTCCAACCGCCCCACGAATTGGTTATTCCTAAACGAGTCATGAAGGGTATAACGAACATACCCTGTCTCCACATTGGGTCAAGAACAGGGTCGGAGGGATCAAAAACTGCTAATTCATATAGAGCCATCGAACCGGCCCAACCAGCAACCAGAGCTGTATGCATTATATGGACAGAAAGTAAACGGCCGGGATCATTTAATACAACGGTATGAACACGATACCAAGGCAAACCCATGAGAATACCCCTTATTATCAGCAAAAAATAGACACTATGTAACTTTATTGCACTGGAAAAAAAAATATACTATGGAACCCCACTTGCAGTAGATTATATCGGGTAAGGGATTACATTTTTTTTTCTAGGTTTTTAGGAAAGATGGAACAATTCTATTCATAGGAACAAAAAAAAGCGGATCTATTTTATTCTATACCCGATAAATAACAATACGCAATGGTGGTGTTGGTGGTGGGGGAGATCCTATTTTTTATGCGTGTTTCTATCCGTGAATGCGGACATAGTTTTTATCATTCAAAGAACCTGTTCGTAAGAACTATCTTTTATTTTTTTTCATTTGGTATTCCCCCCCCCCACCCCCTTTTTTATTTCTCATTTTAAAATACAAGATGATAAAGACAAATAATTTTTAACACAATAAACCAATTTTTACGTTTCCACATCAAAGTGACATATATTACTTCATTTTTGTTCTTGATTTAATGCCTATTGGTGTTCCAAAAGTTCCCTTTCGAAGTCCTGGAGAGGAAGATGCATCTTGGGTTGACATATAGTGCGACTTGTAAGATATATTGGGTTATATGGGATTTCCCCGTTTTCTCCCCCGATCGAGGTATCCTCTCTTTCACCCCGAAAAATATTGATTGAATCATCAAAAATCTGGAGCGTGAAGTGTAATGAAGTGCAATTAGATCGATTTTTGAAGGGATATCCAGATTACTATTATCAATTTTGAAGTTTTTATGGTTGGCTTGGCTGGACCAATAAAATAAAGTATCCAGGCTCTGTTTAGAAAAAAAAAGGTAATATATCTACGATTACTACTTCTAGCATGTCATATATGTGCCAGAAAACATAAAAAAATAAATTAAGAAAAAGGGAAGTCGTAGCAAAAAGATATGGTATTGGAGTATTTGTCCTATATGTGCAAATCAAAATCGGGCAGATCTTTACTCAGAGTAGAATAGAAACCTAAAAGAAAAGAATTGAAGAAGCCCATTCAGAAACAAGAGAATTACATTGCGATTTTGATTCGATCTCGATGAAAACAATACATCAATGAGGAGTTAGTTCAATAAGTTTAATACATTCTATATATTTCTTCTATTCTATATGTAATAAAAATTTGATATGGATAAAGGTGTATATGGATAAAGGAAGGGATCAAAAGTTGTCTTTCTTGAAATAATGTAATAAAAAAAAGACCTTTCCCTTCGTTAGAAGTTCATTAGGAAAATGAAAAGTGAAGAGGGTTGAAATCTACACATTGATTTATTTTTGCGATCTTTTGTGAACCGTATGCATCAAAAGATGCATGTACGGCTCTTAAGGGATAAAATCTTATCCTAATCAACCGACTTTATCGAGAAAGACTCCTTTTTTTAGGCCAAGAGGTTGATAGTGAAATATCGAATCAACTTATTGGCCTTATGGTATATCTCAGTATGGAGGACGATAACAAAGATTTGTATCTGTTTATAAATTCTCCGGGCGGATGGGTAATACCCGGAATAGCTATTTATGATACTATGCAATTTGTACAACCCGATGTACAGACAGTATGCATGGGATTAGCCGCTTCAATGGGATCTTTTCTTTTGGCAGGAGGAGAAATTACCAAACGTTTAGCATTCCCTCACGCTTGGCGCCAATGAGTCTTTTATTTGAGAAAAAAAAAAGAAGACTATGCCTTCGCCAATATTAAGTAATAATAGCATGGCACTTCAAGTTCGATATGAGTTTCTTTTTTCAAAATTTCCAAAACCATTCGATTATGTATCGAAAGAGTAGTATGAAAAAAGACTATTTACCATTTTATATGATCTATCAGGAGCCTATTTCAGTGTCACAAACTTTTTTGTTTTCGGTTTTTACACCGGAAAGGTTTTAACAAAATTGATGTTTTTAACAATATATATGCTATGAAAGAATATATATATTAACTGTTTGAAAAAAAAAAAAAGACACTTTGGGATTGCTGAAGAACAGACGAAATAATAAAGCAACGGAACCATCATAGTATTTTAGAAATACTAGAAAAAAGGAAGGATGGTTATTGGATCATTTACTGATACTGATCTGGGTCTGATAGACCCAGTATTTTTTCTATTTCTTCGATGGAAGGTAGAAATCAATTCCATAGTAGAGCCGTATGCAATACGCAAAAGATGCCTGTACGGTTGTTCAATTCTGTCTTTTTTTTCCTATCTCTCGCACGATAAGGCGAGAGATAGGAAATCATTATTATTTTATATCCTCAGGGTAATGATCCATCAACCCGCTAGTTCTTTTTATGAGGCACAAACGGGAGAATTTATCCTGGAAGCAGAAGAACTACTGAAGCTTCGCGAAACTATCACAAGGGTTTATGTACAAAGAACAGGCAAACCTTTATGGCTTGTATCCGAAGATATGGAAAGGGATGTTTTTATGTCAGCAGCAGAAGCCCAAGCCCACGGAATTGTTGATCTTGTAGCGGTTGAATAAAAAATTAGCAGCAAGGATTCCGCGAAAATACACGATTTGATATTTTTTTTTTCTTATTAATTTAGTCTTCTTATCTGATTTATTATCATATTTCTATTAATAGATTAATTAATAGAAATATGATAATAAACAGTAAAGAATCTATTAATAGAATAGAACTGATTCATAATCATCGGGTTATGATTGATCTAAACCAACTCATTATGTATACGACTCACCATGCCAACTATGAAACAACTTATTAGAAACACAAGACAGCCAATCCGAAATGTCACGAAATCCCCCGCTCTTCGGGGATGTCCTCAGCGCCGAGGAACCTGTACTAGGGTGTATGTGCGACTCGTTCAGATCATAGACTAAAAAAAAAAAAAGGAAAAAAAAATTCCAGTATCGGGGGATCGGTTAAGATAGTGAATGGAAGAGCTCCATTCACTATCTTAACTAATCTTAACTAATATATATAAAATAAAAAAATGAATAATAAATAATATATAGAGAGATATATTCTTCTATTGTGTATCAAATTTATGGTTTGGATTGGTGCAAACCCAATCACCTCAATTTGCAATTTAAGATGAGAAAGATTTCACCATTGGTAGTAAATGCTTATCCATTAAGCGGGGGAAATCCTATAGTTCAATTAAAAAGCGGAATAATTATGCCCTTTGCAAGAACGGACTAACAGGGTCAGCTACCCAGCTAATCTTCATACTTAAATACCGTTACTGTATAGCTAGATTTCGTTGTGAAAGACCTATTACTTGATATTTCATGGGTAGAGCCAAAGAGTGTGAACTGTACAAGTTAACAAAAATATTGATTAAACCGAGGAAGGGGCTCCGGTGTATAGAGAGGATCTCACCGTTTTAAAAGTAATCATAGAAACGATGGAACCCACCATTTCTTTTTCTATTTTATTTACTTTACTATGTTTTTTCTCAATACACTCTCTTATTTCGAAGTTAAATGCTTCAAAATCAAAAGAAAAAAATCGTGGTTGGGAAGGTTATAGTAGCAAAAGCCATTGAAATTCTTACTTTATACATTGGAAGAATCCATTTTTGTTATTAATAGACTAGGAAAGGAAAAAGAATAACTGAAAGAAAATAAAATGAATCTAATAGTTATTCATCAAAGTCTCATTTCATTTACTCAATGACCAGAATTAAACGAGGATATATAGCTCGGAAACGTAGAACAAGAATTCGTTTATTTACATCAAGCTTTCGTGGGGCTCATTCAAGACTTACTCGAACTATTACTCAACAGAAAATAAAAGCTTTAGTTTCGGCTCATCGGGATAGAGATAGGAAAAAAAGAGATTTTCGCGGTTTGTGGATTAATCGAATAAATGCAGTAATTGGTAAGAATCAAAAAAAAATGTACAATAGTTATCGTAATTTATTGTATAATCTGTACAAGAGGCAATTGCTTGTTAATCGTAAAATAGTTGCACAAATAGCTATATTAAAGGGTAATTGCCTTTTTATGATTGCCAACGAGATCATAAAATAAAAATTCCCCGGAGAATGAACTCCGGGAAGGTAGTAGAGTAGGGATTTGTATGAAAAAATATGATTCATATGATAAAGTCATCAAAATGAACAACCACGTTCAATATAAAAAGATTGATTCTTCTTCACCGATTTTCTTTTTTCTTATAACACAACAACCTAAATTTGATTGGCGTTGTTTTCCAACAAAACATCAATTCAAATTGGATTTGAGTTTCAATTCAAATTTGAATTCAATTGAAGAATAACTCTAGTTTTTTTTTGTTTTAAGACCGGTAGGAGTAGTTCTAGCGGTCGACTCGCCTTTTTCAATTTTTTTTTCATTATTAAGAAAAGGTAACGAAGATAAAATACGAGCTTGTTTTATAGCAATCGTAATTAATCGTTGTTGTTTTAAGGTCAATCTATTCACCCGTCTAGATAATATTTTTCCTTGTTCACTAATAAATCGACTAATTAAACTCATGTTTTTATAATCAATTCGATCCCCCGATTGGATCGGGGGCAAACGCCTACGAAAAGATCGCTTGGGTTTAAGAAAAAGTCGCTTAGATTTATCCATGGTTTGTTTATTCCTATCCCGAGAATCCTATTTCTTACCAAAAAAAAGGATTTTTGTTTTATTTTATTGCTTTTCTTTTTTTTTTTGTTATATAATATAAAAAAATAGATGTTATATTATGTTATATATATCTAATATAATTTATATATTTATAATATATAAATTAGAGAATATATATGAGAACTAGATCATTTTTCATATTCCTTTTGGACGGGTGACACGCAAGCGATCTGTTTTTCTATTTCTTTATCTCTGCATGAATCGTATGTTTGCAACAACAAGGACAGAATTTTCTTAGTTCTAATCGACTAGGCGTATTGTGTCGATTCTTTTGAGTAATATATCTGGAAATACCCGTTGATTCCTTATTAACACTCTTTTGAGCACAGCAGGTACATTCCAAAATAACCCTTACTCGGATATCTTTACCCTTGGCCATGAACCTCCTTTTTTTTTATTTACTTAACTCTTCTATTTTTTAGGATTCGAAGCGAAGAAGAAGAAAGGAATGAAAAAAGTAAAAGTTGAAAATTCTAAATCAAATTATTAAGGATTTCGTTTCCATTAATATAGGACAGGAAAATTTAAGTAATACAATGATTTCCAATTTTCGAATCGCAGTACAGTATTTCAGTTTTCATTTAAGTATTTTGTATGATATTGTTGCCCCCACCCTAGCCATTCTATTTCCATTTCTGGTCTCACTCTATTAAGAATGGAAATGGAATTGAATTATTCATTCAATTCCATTGAAGCCTGTACAAGATTCCGAGTTTCACCGAGTCCAAATACCCTTTATTCTTTATTCTTTTCTAACTTTTTATATTCGAATTCTAAAAAAAAAAAGAAATAATAAAGAAGGAGGGGGATTAATCCCAGATATTTGATTGTATCTTTTATCTTCTTCACCCCTTCTTGCGCCAATAACTAGACTAGAATGAAAAAAAGGGGAATATCAATGCATCCGGAAAAAAACGATTGATCTCTATCAAGAGACCCGCTAAAGCCCCGAACCATAGAGTACTTACCACTGGTGCCACGGAGAGATATGTTTTTAGATCTCGCATTTATTTTTAATCCTCCTTTTTTATTTATTGTAATTTGTGATACATAATTGAATATGATCAGATGATTATTTCGTTAATAACCACTTGGATTTTCGGCCTAATTCCAAATTCAAATTGAAATGTACAACGATTCATTCGATAGCTTTTTTTTTTAGAAAAAAAAAAGTCTATTTCTGCCCGAACCTCTCATCAAAATAAAAAAAAGAAAAAAGATTTCCATTTTAGGATAATCTCTATTTATTATGATTTTTTTCAATTAAAAAATCTTTAATTATTATAATTTAGATTATTATAAAAATCTTTTTTCTTCTTTATACTATTATTATAGAATTCAGAATTCTATTACTATATAGTATATAGATATATAGATATTATATAGATAGATATATAATATTAGATATATATATCTAGATAATAGAAAATATTCTAGAATAGAATATTCTTTCTTTTTATTATTCTACTATATATATTCTATTTTTATTCAATATAATATTTATTCAATAGACTTTTTTTTTTTCTTATTCTATATTATATATATAATTAATATATTATAGGATATGAAGGATATGAAAAAGAAAAAATATTTGAATTCTCTAGAATATAATAAGAAAAAAGAAAAAATGACAGGATAGTAGATAGATATATATCTATCAACGGCGAAAAGAAAAATGTGGAAAACAAAACAAAGATTCTTTCCAATGACACTGGAAAAACCAATTGAAAAGGGATGTAGCGCAGCTTGGTAGCGCGTTTGTTTTGGGTACAAAATGTCACGGGTTCAAATCCTGTCATCCCTATCCCTAACTAGTACTTATCGTATGAGCAGTAACAGGGGATCAATTGAGACCGATTCAAATTGAAGATACATACAATATATATTGATATAGTATATGCATGCAAGATGTATTGGGTTACAGAAATTTTTTTTTTTTAATTTAAAACGCTCTTAGTTCAGTTCGGTAGAACGCGGGTCTCCAAAACCCGATGTCGTAGGTTCAAATCCTACAGAGCGTGATTCCATTTTTGTTAGATCGAGAATGACAATGGAAATAATTGAATAGCAGTCTAAAATCTGAATTTGACCTCCTGTGGATTAGGGTTAAAACAAAGGAATAGGAGGTCAATAAACAAAAGAGATGTTAATTAATTAATCAAAGGTTCAACTGATCACCACGTCGGTATTGTAAATATGCAGTTACGAATAATCCAGCCAAAGTAATAGGAATTAGTCCTAACACAATTCCAAATAGAAAAACTTCAATCATTCTTTTTTGTTTGAAAGGGAAAGGAGGAGGTAATATATATATATCCTTAAATATTAATCCGTATTGACCATGACTCTCAATGAATTGGAAATTGACATGGTAAGGAACTATGGAATATCTAGAGTATCAAAAAATTTCCAATTCAATTGAGATTTTCAAATCAAATAAGTCGTATCTTACTCAGACCGATAAAAAGAACTGAGGTTATAGTTAAAGCCGCTAGTAGAAAACCGAAATAACTAGTTACAGTGGGCATAAAGAAGCTAAATCAAATAAGTTCTTTTTTTACATATGTTTACAAAGCACTTCCCTAAGTTTCTATTTTTGAGAGAAAAAAGAAATCGAATAGGAGAATAAGCAAAAATACCACTTGATAAATACAATTGAAAATTTTTGATTTATCAATCAATCATTACAGACGAACAAAAATATAGTGACATAGGTAAGAAAGAAATTCATCACCTGTGACATCTACCCATCCGGTAATTCAAAAAAGAAACAGATTTTTGAGCAACTCGTGGATTGAGTAAACTAATCCAATAAATATTTTTTTTTTATTTATAGTCTATTTATTTATTTTTTAGAATATTTCTATTTCTTGTTTATATTCTAAACTATTTATATTCGAAATATGAAATATTTCAAATAATTAGAAATAGAAAATTCAAATTCAAATAATAATAAAATAATGAAAATAATAATGAATATTAACAAAAAACAAAAAAACATCTTCCACAACCACAAAAAAGTCTATTTCTAGACTTGACATCTAATTGAATTGTAGAAATATAATATGAGAATCTCTCTCATGAATTCTAAAAAAAAAAAAAAAAATCCGTCGGATTCACCTTTTAATTGATCTTCAGTTTATAGTCCGAAGCTAGTAATGTGGAGAACCCTCATCTTATACTATAAACAAACAGCTCTTATACTCTTAAACTTTGAGGAATTCTCTATTGAGTACATCGATACAACCAACAAGGAAATTAGAAAAAATCTAGTACTTGATCTCGCCACGGATTGTGAAATTTCGTTGCTGTGTCAGAAGAAGGATAGCTATACTGATTCGGTATACTCGAAAGACACCCTGGGTACAATATTGACGATCTAACAAGGATGGAATCTCAGTAAATTTCTACTTACTGATCTCATCTTTTATGGAATCGATCCCCCTTTGACTGTACAAGAATATGTGGAGCTCGACATGTCTGGAAGCACCGGAGAACGTTCTTTTGCTGATATTATTACCAGTATTCGATACTGGATTATTCATAGCATTAC